TGCTTGTTAATGGTTGATCAAGCTTGATGGATTCACCCTCTGAAACAAGAAGTTCTGGTCCTGGAGGTATAATATCAACCACTTGATGTCCATCCGATGCATCAACTATGGTTATTTCATATCCTCCTTTTTCTTTACGTACTATTCTGCTTACTATACCTGCTGATGTAGCATTATAGACTGTATTGTTACTCTTGCTCCCATCAGGATAAATCTGACCCCTTCCTCTGTTCCCACCTACATATATGGGATATTTTAAGAAGTGAACGTCTTTCCTCGTAGCAGGGTCGGGGGAAAGAATGGGAAAGGCGATTTCACTATATTTCTGACCGGGAACAGGACCTATCACAAGAATATTTCTTTTATTGGGACGATAACTCTGAAAAGACAGATTTCCCATCTTTTCTCTCACCTCGGGAGAAATACGATCGGGGGGGGCTAATTCGAATCCCTCGGGTAAAATAAGAACAGCCCCTACATTCAAAGCCCCCTTTTTACCATTAGCAAGAACTTGTTTCAGTTGCATATCATAAGGGATTCGAACAACTGCTTCAAATACAGTATCAGGAAGCACGGCTTGCGGAACTTCAATATCCACGGGCTTATTAGCTAAATGGCAATTGGCACATACAATTCGTCCAGTTGCTTCTCGTGGGTTTTCATAACCCTGCTGCGCAAAAATGGGATATGCATTTGAAATAGATGCCTGAGTTATTACATATATCATGATCGATATAGAAATCGATTGAGTCATCTGTTCCTTTACCCAAGAAAAAGTATTTCTATTTTGCATGTCCAATCATTGATCCCGGAATTTCTACAATAAATTAGATAGGTAGCTAGTATAGTTCCCTATACACGAGTCTGTCATTGTACTGGGATAATTGTACTGGAATATAGGACGAATACCTTGAAGAACTAGAAGTATAAAGAATTAAGTAAGATTGAAAATGTTTTCTTTATATACAAAGAAAGATTCTGATTTGATTGATATCAGGAGATCAAATGAGTTCTTCATTCATTCATTGAATGATAAATGACTACAAGTGAAGGAGATACACGATTTAAATAATAGAAGATCCAATATTTCACAATTGTATCTAGAATAACTGGAAAAGTGGAAACAAGACTAGATATAATTTGATCGTTATGAACCAATTCAAAATCGTTGTAGACCGAACCAATCATTAGTTCCCAACCATGGGTCGAATGAAATCCGATCCATAAATCAGTAACTAAAAGAATCAAAAAAGCTTTTATTGTGTCACTTAAGTTATAGAGGAATTCCTGAATCCAAGAATTAAGAATGACAAGTTCTTCATTACCCAGAATAAAATAACCACTTAGAATAGCGAAACAAATTATATTTGTCGAGAAATCCAAAATGATATGGAGATGATATTCATTGTGTGTTTTGACCAATTGTATCGTTTCCTTGTGTATTCCTATACGAAGTTTTTGTATATGCGTCTCCGGGTACTCCTTTATCATTTCATCCAAGAGGAATAGTTCTTCCAATTCTATGAATCTTTCTAGAACGTTTTTCTCTTGAATATCATTCAAAAAAGTTTCGGATTTCCCGGTATTCCACCAATTAGTAACCCAAGGTTCCAGACATTTATTAAATGAGAGAGAGACCCACCAGGGCAAAAATATTATGGATGAAATATATGGGAGGGAGACCCAGGCTTTCTTTTTTTTTTTCATTTTTATCCTAAAAGGACCCTTATTCTATTTCTATATTCCTTTCCTTATAGATCCGAGATCTAAATTATTAGACAAAAATAGGAAATAGATCCATGGGTTCAATACCTTTTTATAGAACTCGTACTTCAGAGAAATATCAGATAGAGTCGACTGTTGTATTAAAAAGGAAATTAGCAAGTTTTTTTTTTCAATTTTTTCTTCAGTTCATTTCAAAATACTTCAATTGGTACCCGCAAGAAATAGGCCAATTCGGCAGCTTTTTGTTCAATTTCTCGTGGAGTAAAATACTCATCAGTACGAGTCAAGGGAATGGCTCCTTGGCCTCTGATTTCCATATAAAGGACACGACGAGGATAAAGACCCTCTTTAACCTCCATTCTGATGGATTGGATATCTCTCATAAGTAAGCGAAGGAAGATGCGACGATTTATTCCAGGAAATCCCCAACGAAAAATACACACTATTCCTTCTTTTCTATCGAATCGGTCATAACCACTACCTACATTCCATGAAATTGTGCACCACAAATAGGAGCTAATGAATAGACCTGCGATCCCATAGAAAGACATCACTATCCCTTGTGGAAAAAAAATAATTTGCTGAGATGGAAATACGGATATCAGATTCCTACCAAGATAACTGGAAGTTCCAACCACTAAGAATCCTAGTGAACCTAAAAAAAGGATACAGGCCCAGAAAAAATTACTTGTTTTTCGAGACCCCATTATAAGTTCTATCCATATATGTTCTGATCGCCAATTCATACTCTACTAGATCCAGTTGCATTCGATTGGAATTGAGAGAATAACCCAAATGAATTTTACTTTCTTGATCCCGAAGTAACTTTCATTAACTAGCACTATTCTGATGTAAACCGTTAGAAGTAATTTGTTAGATACATTGACTTTCCATTTAAATAAAATATTCGCCGATCCATTTTTAATTTAACCAGCTATACCTGCATATACGTGCATTTATGCGGATATCATGTATCCGCATGAATAACAGTTCTTTCATTTGTGTTCGTAAAGAGTCACATATCGTACCATATTACACTAAATAAATATCTGTATTATGATCCAGTGTTGAAATAAATTGATGAGATTTGGTCCCATCGGATCTAGACAATCTTATTTTTTTGGACATGAAGAGATAAAGAAGCCATTGCAATTGCCGGAAATACTAGGCCCACTAAAGGCACAAAAATAGAGGGTAAGTTGAGATCTGTCATAGAATGGGTGCCTCGATTTAATATTTCTATCTATTAGAAAGAGAAAGATATCTTATGATATGATAAGTATATCTATCCTAAGTATATCTATCCTAAGTATATATCATAAACTGTATTATATTTATAATATAATTTAATATAATTTAATTAATTTAATATAATTTAATAATAATATTATTATAATTATATAATAATATAATAATTATATATTATATAATAATTAAAATTAAAATTAAATATTTATATAATAATTAAATATTAATAATTTATTAAATTTAATAAATTATTAATTTAATATTTATAAGTAGTTAATAAGTAGTTAAGTAGTTAATAAGTAGTTAATAAGTGCAAGGAATGTAGAACTAAATAAAATAAGTGTACCTATTCATCTTTCTACACGAATATGTATGATAATTCGCTTTATTAATATATTTTAATATTCTTCTCCCATCCTTATTTCTTTCTATCTTTCTAATCTAATAATTCTAATCTAATAAGGAGTTTATAAAGATTTTATTAGGAGTTTGCGACTCGAACTAATTCGATCCATCCAACAAACGGGGATTCATAGTAAAATAAAAAACGGGGGTTATCGATAGATATAGAAATAACTTCTATTCTCTATTTTATATTTATTTCTTTTTATTTTGATTTCGATATTTTTTTTTATTGTCTATATTAATACGTAAGAAGGCCAGATAATTTTTTTTTTATTTTCCCTAATTCCTCGGAGGGAAAAATTCACTTTTTTATCCTGTTGATAGAGGGTTCGTGATTACTAATCATGAATAGAGGTAGGATAAAAAAATAGATCTGGAGGAAAAAAAAAGTAATTACCCGAAACTTCTAACTCTTATTACAAGTAGAACTTATGTCATCAAAGAAAACACCATTCTTTTTAGTTTTTTTTTGATTACGATGAACTAAATACTTGTTCGCTACAAATAACTGAATTTAGTGCTATACTTTATTAATTTTTTGAATTTTGATTCAAGGGAAAGAAACCGTGGAGCTGAAATAACTCATTCAGAACACCTTTTAAAGGATTACGTGGTACAATTGGGTCAAATAAGCCTTTATGGAATAAATACTCAGCCGCTTGTGAACCATCGGGTACTGTCTTATTCAATGTTTGTTCAATTACTCTTTTACCCGCAAATGCAATGTGGGCATTAGGTTCAGCAACAATGACATCTCCCAACATACCAAAACTGGCTGTTACTCCACCGGTTGTAGGAGATGTAAGGATTGATACATAGAATAATTTTTTATTTGATTGATAATTATATGAAGCGGAAGATATTTTAGCCATTTGCATCAAACTCAAACTTCCTTCTTGCATGCGCGCTCCTCCAGAAGCACACACAATAATGACAGGTAAAGATCGATTAGTAGCATACTCGATCAAACGGGTGATTTTCTCGCCTACTACGGATCCCATACTACCTCCCATGAACTTAAAATCCATAACTCCAATTGCTATGGGAATACTATTTAGTTGACCTATGCCTGTTTGAACAGCTTCAGTTAAACCTGCCTTTCTTTGATAAGAATCGATACGATCTCTATAGGGTTCCCTCTCTGAATGAAATTCAAGGGGGTCCATAGAGACCATATCTTCATCCATAGGATCCCAAGTCCCCGGATCAATCGAAAGTTCGATTCTATCTGAACTGCTCATTTTCAAATGATATCTACACTGTTCACAAATATTCATTTTTGACCTAAAAAATTTTTTATAATTTAATCCATAACAATTTTCGCATTGAACCCATAAATGTCTGTATTTTTTATTTCTACCGAAATCATTAGATCTTCTTCTTATATTGAAATCACTGCCATTTTTACTAGTTCTTATACCATAACTCCCACTTTCACTACCAGTTACATTTTCAGTACAAATGAAACTATAAATGTAACTGTCACTGTAATTGTCGGTACCACCCGAAATGGAACTATTAATACTGACTTCAAAACGAAGATAATTATCAATGCAACTATTAATGTGATTATTCCAACTAGATTGAGTATCATATATGTAATGATAATAGTAGTGATTGTT